TCCGAAACAGAACTTAGAATCAGATCTTCTTTATAGAAATAAAGAAACCCGGAACATACTATTTGGAAGCGATTCATTAATGAAACCCTTAGGAATTCATTTTTGTTCTTTCATCCCAGGTACTGTAAGTGATCTTGAAGTATCAACTAATGGAGGTAGAACGATATTAGATAACTCCCCCTTCTTTTTCCTTTCCCAAATTTGACAAAAGGGAAGTTTTGTATCCAATTGTTATATTCAAAATATTACCATATATAACACAAAATTTCTCCCCCTATTCCTTCTAGTCGAGCCTCTCGGTCTGTCATTAGACCTCGCGAAGTAGAAAGAATTACAACTCCCATCCCACCTAAAATTCTAGGGATTCGTTGAGAGTTAGAATAGATTCGTAGACCGGGTCGACTGATCCGTTTTAAATTTAAATTATTTCTATAGGGTCTTTTCCTATTCCTTCTATGTCGCAGGGTTAAAACAAAAAAATTTTTGTTTTTTTCTCGATGCTTTCTCACGTTTTCAATAAAACCTTCTCGTAAAAGTATTCTTACAATATTTTCGGTAATATTGGTGGATGCTATTCGAACCACTCTTTTTCGATCCATATCAGCATTTCGTATAGAAGTGATTATCTCAGCAATAGTGTCCCTACCCATGATGAACTCTAATTATTGCGGCAAAAAAATTGGATACTATCAACGTGTTTTTTTTACTTATTTGTCTATAAATTATATTTTTCAAGAAAGATATATGCGTGAGACACATTCTACTCAATTTTGAATCTATTTCTTTCAAATACTCCACTAGAAACATATCACGATTTACTTTTATAATACCTCAGGAGCTAATGAAACTATTTTAGTAAAGTTGAATTGTCTCAACTCTCGGGCGATTGCACCAAAAATTCTCGTTCCTTTTGGATTTCCTTCTTTATCAATAACAACTGCGGCATTGTCATCATATCGTATTATCATTCCGTTGTCACGTTTGAGTTCTTTACAGGTACGCACAATTACTGCTCTGACTACTTCGGATCTTTCTAGAGGCATATTAGGTACTGCTTCTTTGATAACAGCAACAATAATGTCACCAATATGAGCATATCGACGATTGCTAGCTCCTATGATTCGAATACACATCAATTTTCGAGCCCCGCTGTTATCCGCTACATTTAAAAGGGTCTGAGGTTGAATCATATCATTTTTTTTACTCTGTTTTTTACAATGCAAAGGGCGAAGAAAAAAAGAAATATTTTTTGTCCACAAAAACAAAAAGAAACCTGTTTTTTTGTTTCATTCCTAAGATTCCTTTCAGGTGGTTTTAGATTTTTCTTCTATCTCCGAACTAATGAATTGAGTTCGTATAGGCATTTTGGATGCTGCTATTTCAATAGCTCTTCTGGCAATCTTTTTTGTTACTCCACTCATTTCATAAAGTATTCGACCAGGTTTCACAACAGCTACCCAATATTCAGGGGATCCTTTTCCCGAACCCATACGTGTTTCCGCGGGTCGTACAGTAACTGGTTTATCTGGAAATATACGTACCCATATCTTTCCCCCACGACGTGCATTTCGTGTCATTGCTCGTCGACCTGCTTCTATTTGTCTAGATGTGATCCAAGCGGGTTCAAGTGCTTGAAGAGCATATTTACCGAAACAAATATGATTACCTCCAGAAGATATCCCCTTCATTCTTCCTCTATGTTGTTTACGGAATCTGGTTCTTTTGGGGTTATAGTTGATGGTTGTTTCTTAATTTCATCTCTACTACAGAACCGGACGTGAGAGTTTCTTCTCATCCAGCTCCTCGCGAATAAAGGATTTAAAAATTTGGATTTTTAATACTGAAGTTCATTTCAGTTAATTAAGATAGAATATTCAAAAAATGAAGTTAAGATATATATGTATTTATTGAGGAATACGAAGAATCGTTAGTCATTTATATATCTTGTTTGAATAGATAATTCAACATTTTAAGTTTTACAATTTTACAAATATTGTATTATTGTAACTAATCCTGATTCTGTCTTTTATCCTATTGCTTTTGCAATAAAAAAAGAAAGTTTTCGCGGGCGAATATTTACTCTTTTAATTTCTATTTCAGTTCTAAGGCTAGCTCGTGACGTCTCAGATCTCAAAATAGATGAATAGATGAATAGATCTCCGGCTCATTCCGCCATCCCGACCAGTGAATCATTAAGATTTTTTTCAATGGAATCTTTTTCATTCACAGGTTCCGTCGTTCCCATCGCTTCTTACTTAATGGTTAGGTCCGAATTTGACAATAGAGCTCGTAAGAATAATCAAATAAAGTCTTGAGCCATTCTTCTCAGTCTTTATTGGCTCGAAGCTCTTGATTTTTTCTTCTATTATTCTATTAATTAAATTATTCATATAAATTAATAATTGTTATTCTTAATTGATTAATAATAATTGATTCATTTCATTAATTAGGTAGGGTATGGATAAATCAGTATTCATGCTTTATTACACTGCCTTTTATGATAGACCTTACATATTGGAATTTTAAATCATTGAGATTTTTTTTCTCTCTTTCTCTCCTCCTTCCGTTTATCCACATCTTTTTTCTCTATTTTGCTTTGCAACTTAAAATCTTTTTTGTTTATGAAAAAAAATGGCAGTTGCTACAAAGATATGACCTATACTATATATCATATCGTGACTGGTTCTTTAGATCCAGATAATGCGAAGTTGATGAGTTGGTTATTAGTTTTATTAGTTCATACTATGGGTCTGGTTTAATCCTAACCCTAAAAAAATCAACGAGTCACACACTAAGCATAGCAATGATATCAAATGGTCAATCGAATTTTTATTCAACCCTATAGAATTCAGTATTAGAAATTCGAATTGCTCCCTTTGATTGACCAGAAAAAGAATGACCGAGGTTCTCTGTTTTTGTTCAATTACTGGTATCGAAGGGAAAGATAAGTAATAAAGGTTTATTCGGCCTCGTCGAGAAATATCCAAATTTTTATGCCTAATACCCCATAGATAGTTCGAACTGGATAAGAACAATAATCAATTTTAGCTCGAATAGTTTGTCGGGGAACCCTTCCTTCTCTGATCCATTCGACACGTGCAATTTCCTTTCCGTCAATGCGCCCTGCAATTTGTACTTGAATTCCTTTTGTATCTGCTTTTTCAGCTAATTCAATAGCTTTTTTCATTGCTTTTCGAAAAGAAACTCTATTCTTTAATTGTCCGGCTATAAATTCGGCAAGAATATTAGGGTTTCCATAAGGTTTTGCAATTCTTGTGATAGCAATGTTAAGTTTTCGGTTTACACAATTCAATTCTTTTTGTAGAGTCATTTGTAATTCTTCGGTTGCTCGCGGTCTATTTTCTATTAATAATTTTGGAAATCCCATAAAGATTTTTACTTTGATCAGATCGATTCCTTTTTGAATATCTATACGTGCGATTCCCTTGACGCCAGAGGATGTTATCATATTCTTTTGTACATAATTCTTGATACAATTTCTTATTTTTTGATCTTCTTGTAGACTTTCAGAATAATTTTTTGGTTGTGAAAACCAAAGGGAATAATGATCTTGGGTTGTACCAAGTCTGAAACCAAGTGGATTTATTTTTTGTCCCATAAACCTCCTCTATTATGAAGATCATAATATGCCGCAGCTGTAGAATTTTTTTTCCATCTCGGTTTTTTTAACAAATAGAATTCAGAATCGTCTAAAGATATATCTTTCAGTACAATAGTTATATGGCAGGTGGTTCTTTTTATCGGATAACTACGTCCGCGAGCTCTAGGTTTGAATTTCTTTACGGTAGTCCCCTCATTCACTTCCGCTTTACTAATAACTAAATTGGATTCATTGGAATCCATAGTGTAATTAGCGTTTGCTGCTGCAGAATAAACCAATTTCAAAATGGGATAACCTGCTCGATAGGGCATTAGTTCTAATATCATAAGTGTTTCCTCATAGGAACGCCCACGAATTTGGTCAATGACTCTTCTTGCTTTGTCAGCCGACATAGATATATGTCGACCTAAAACGGATACTTCTTTCCTTAGCACCTGGTACATAAAGTTTGCCTCCTACTAATGAATCATAAACATCTAGATCTTTTTTTATTATTTTAGTATTAACATTACCGACGACGAGATTTATTATCACTTTTTGTGTGTCCTCGGAAATTAAAAGTAGATGCAAATTCTCCCAATTTGTGTCCTACCATATGATCCGTTATATAAATAGGCAGATGCTCTTTTCCATTATGGATGGCAATAGTATGACCAATCATTGTCGGTATAATGGTGGATCCCCGGGACCAAGTTCTTATTATTTCTTTTTCTGCTTTTCTGTTAAGCTTATCAATTTTTTTTAATAAATGATTAGCTACAAAGGGATTTTTTTTTAGTGAACGTGCCACAGCTGACTCCTATATATTTTTTTTTAAGAAATCAATTCGATTTTCTTTACTACTTACTACGGCGACGAAGAATGAACTTCTCACTATATTTATTCCTTTTTCTACTTCTTTTTCCAAGTGCAGGATAACCCCAGGGGGTTGTGGGTCTTTTTCTACCAATTGGGGCTCTCCCTTCACCACCCCCATGGGGATGATCTACAGGGTTCATAACTACTCCTCTTACTACAGGACGCTTACCTAGCCAACGCTTAGCTCCGGCTCTACCCAAACTTTTTTGGTTCACCCCAACATTCCCCACTTGTCCGACTGTTGCTGAGCAGTTTTTGGATATCAAACGGACCTCCCCAGAAGGTAATTTTATTGTGGCTGATTTTCCCTCTTTTGCAATCAGTTTCGCTCCAGCACCCGCTGCTCTAGCTAATTGTCCACCCTTTCCAAGTGTGATTTCTATGTTATGTATAGCCGTGCCTAGGGGCATTTCGGCCAAAGGTAGGGCATTTCCGATTTTTATAGAAACCTCTGCACCAGAAACAATGCTATCTCCAATTATAGCCCCTCTGGGATGCAAAATATATCTCTTCTCACCATTCCCATAATGTATGAGACAAATGTATGCATTTCGATTAGGGTCGTATTCTATGGTTACGATTCGACCATATATGTCTTTTTCATTCCGGCAAAAATCTATTTTACGGTATAGACGCTTATGACCTCCCCCTCTATGCCTTGCGGTAATGATTCCTCTGGCATTACGACCTTTACCACAACGACGCTGTCCAGAGATCAAATTCTTTCCTCCAGTGGATTTCACTTGACCATTTACGGTTCCATTGCGTGTGCTCGGGGTATAAGTTTTGTATAATTGTATCACCATGCTATTAAGTATTTTGATTGAAGTTCTTTATCTTTTTAATAGGTTGAATAGAATAACCCGGTTGAAGCGTAATGATTATACGTCTGTAATGCATTGTATGTCCCATAATCAAGCCCATTCTTCTACTTTTTGCGGGAAGGCGATGACTATTCATAGCTAGTACCTTGACACCAAAAAAGAGTTCGATCCAATGCTTTATTTCTGTCTTAGTTGATCCTGATTCGATATTAAAAGTATATTGATTTTTCCCCAATAACCGAATACTTTTGTCTGTCAATACTGCATATTTTATTCCATCCATAAATTTATTTTCTTCCTTCTGAGTTCAAGTCTCAATAAGAATGCTAGTTCTTACTGTTCATATAGTTCATATAAATAATAAATAGAAATCTAGAAATAGAATAATATAGAAAATAGAAATAGAATATAGAAATCTAGATATGTTCTG